AGAATATGTGAGTGATTCATACACAGCATCTCTTTCTTTTATCAAGGGTTCTACCAATTTATATGTTTCCACAAATAATTTAAATTCAATTTCTTGATCTTCAATTTTTGGAAATTTATGAAATTCTTCCGTCAAGCCCTGATTAATGAATCTATAAAATCCCTCAAATTGAATCTGACTAAATGCAGGTATTGTGTACATTCCCTCATTTCCATTCCGGAGCATCTTAATCTTAAGTTTCCTGTTTATCGAAAAAATCCCATTATTGACTCACTATTCATCGAACTATACGGATCGATCTAGCAATGATGGAATGTATATTCTGTTTACTGAATCACATGAAATTTCAGCCAACTCCATATATGTAATGTATTTTATACGTATGAACGGAAACGAGACGGAGGAATGAAGAGCATTTTCGACGCAAGTTCGAATTTGCGACAAGTACAAATGAAAATGAATTGATAAAACATTCCTGGAAAAAAATTCTATCACTTCCACTTATGGAGTCTTGTATAGACTATAAAAATTGATCCAATTTCTACCTATTATTATGATATTACGATCAGATTGGGTACCAAAAAAATAAATGGATTCAGGATGAAATCTGCTCTTTATGAATGAGATAAAGACAGAATAATCAGGAGCAGTATAGAATTTCCTTTTTTTAGCACACTTTAATGTTCAAAAAAGAATTCGCGGATTTTTTTTAGTAGTAGAATTTATAGATAGAATACGATTGAATTGCGTAATAGTAATAGGAGTAGTATTTATTAAGTACATGCCGATATACCTACCCGCATATCGCATCTTTTATCGTAATTTTACTTGTGGCAACAGAAGTCAGGTCGCACTATATCATAATTCCCATTTTCTATTCAAAATATTCAATGAAAAATTTAAGCACGATAATTCTCTATAGGGATATGTACATAAGAGAAAGACCCAATTCGGTATCTGTGTAACAATTTCTGTTCTGGGGTTTACATATACACATATATTTTGTTATAATTGAAATTGAAAAGGATTGATTATTGAAAATAATTGATACTGATTAGTCGTAAATCAATTTGATTTTGTTATACCATTAAAAAAACACAATTTGAGATACAAATTTAAGAACCGTTCACTAATTCTAAAGTAAAAATAGTTAATGGTTCCAATTTGCCCTGAATTTTTGGTCTGTGACCGGAAATCTATTTTTTCTCTTTTCAATAGAAGGGGAAGGGAAGTTTTTAAGCAGTGTGTCTTTTGAGATACAATCAATCGAAGAGAATAATCTAAACTAGATCCAATAAAAAATAGGGATTAATTTTTGAAAAGGGATAAGTACAATGGGATTCAAGATCAAAAAAAATTAGTAATAGAATATGGATGGATAAAAATATTATCCATTTTTTTTGGATCGGATTTGGCGGCATGGCCAAGTGGTAAGGCGGGGGACTGCAAATCCTTTATCCCCAGTTCAAATCCGGGTGTCGCCTGATCAACAAAAGACTTGAAATTTCTTATTCTGCTGATCTAACTCGACAAATTCTTTGCCCGTGTAGGGAATTACAAAAAAAAGAATGTATGTAATAATGGTGGTGGTGTCTTACCATTCCATTCTTTCACAGAAAGAAAGACGTAAGCCTTAGATCAAATAAAATAGAGATATCTGATAGATGGTTATCTATCTTGATGGTATATTTTGACGTCTTTTGCTTATGAAAGAAAGGTAACAAACAATAGGTCTTACTATTTCTACATGTTCCATTAGGAGCATTCCTTTGCTATTTCCAAATAAAAGGTGTGTGTATCATATTTGTGCTTAATGCTTCCCGATTCTACCAGAAATTTTATAATATAGGAACTTGTTACGAGTAGATTCATTGGATTAGTTCATCAATAGCCTTAAGTCAGAATCTTATTTTCTTTTGACTCTGCACCATTGATTCCACTATGATTATTGATCAATAATCAATAATGAAATAATTCCTTCATAGAGATAGGAGACATAATTCACATGGATATAGTAAGTCTCACCTGGGCTGCTTTAATGGTCGTCTTTACATTTTCCCTCTCACTCGTAGTATGGGGAAGAAGTGGACTCTAGGGGTACTACTAATTGAATAATCGATTGAGTGATCGAATTGTATCAATCGTTTAATTGATCGTTTTGCGAAACTAAAAAAAAAAAGATTCGTTTTCTTTTATTTTTATTTTATATAGTTAATATATGCCCATACCCATACTATTTTTCCTCCATTGATTTTTCGATGGATCTCGGGACTTATACTTATATATTTATTATATATAAATAAATAATTATATATAAATAAATATATATTATATATAAATCTATATATTAATATAAATTTATATATTAAGTTATAAGAAGCCTAGGAATTAAAAGAGTTGGCCTTGGATTATTTTGGAAACCCATACAAGTAGATGTAGCGAAAAAAAAAAGAAATAGAATTAGACTGCTATTTCGATGTATATGTATTAGATGTACATCTAATACATGTACATATTGTAAATTGATCTATATCTATATAAAACCATATCTGTATACAACTTTATATGATAAAATTTATATGATCATACTATTTAATGATCATACTATTTATATGATAATAAAATTTATATGATAAAAATATACAATACTATCTAGTGCGGTAGAAAGAACTATATATAATATAGTTCTTTCTACCACACTATCTCAGATACTTATGATTCCAGCCAAATCATTTCATTTAAAACTTGGAGTTTTAATCCCTTTCTTTTATTTCTTCAATCATTGATAAGAACTAATAATCCAACCAAGTTTCAGTTAAATTAATCATTTTGACTGACTGTTTTTACGTAGATGATAAGTAAAAAAGCAGTAGGAACTAGAATGAACAGTGCAGTAGCAATAAATGCGAGAATATTTACTTCCATAATCTCATTGTTTTTTTTACTTCGCAATAACTCGGGATCTAATCCCATAGAGATAAGAAATTTTACTCCTGTCAATTCAACGGGATGAATTGAATTCTGATGATACTGAATCGGATCAATATTATGAATAACAATATCTGATCTATCAAATCGATTCATCGTCGAGAATTGAATAGTATAACATAAGAAAATCTTTTATTTTATCCATACTAAATCCGAAATGGGATTCTTTATTGGATCAGGAATTCCATTGAATTTTTCATCCTTTTTTCCACTTTTTTTCTTTTCCATAACCTAATGTCTTTGTCTTCCTTATACAACTCTCTTTCCTTATACTTATACATACAATTATGAGATATTATATGACCGGTATTCTATGGGTCACACAGATCCAAACAGTAGAAGTGAGATGGAAAAAAGGACGGGTGTTAAGTGGAAAAGATCTAATATTCCAACAAATTTACTAAAAAGGGGCGTTGCTTGGTCTTTTATTTTATTAGTATAGTATCTCTTCTTCTTTCTTGGATTGAGACTAGAACGCATACATCAAAAATTCAGTGTGCAATTTGCATGAGAATAGATAGATTGTTTCCAATTAGTAATTGAGGATACACAAACAAAGTTGAGGTAATTATGTTAAGTTCATTGTGTATCGTACAATAAACGAATACAATTTGTGTATGTACTCCCGGTAAAAATAGGGGAACTCTATTCCATTTCATCGTTCAAGAACAATTGAAAAAGAAAGTCAGACGAGTATGGTATCTATTAAAATACTGAATATAGTAATGCCACCGATTGTACCAACTTACATATGTCTCCCCTTATCAATCGGTATTAGTGAAAGAAATTTAAATTCCCGTACTTGTCTGATAATAAATGCGAAACGAAAAACAAAAGAAATAAGGATCCCCGCTGGGGATTAGATCTTGTTACCTGTCCCCCCTTTCACAGAAAATGGAGAGATGAATTGATAAATTCATCGGATCCTAGTTCGGGACTGACGGGGCTCGAACCCGCAGCTTCCGCCTTGACAGGGCGGTGCTCTGACCGATTGAACTACAATCCCAGCAAGGTGTATGGCATACATATTCTTACTAGTTTTATAAGAACATTCTATTCGTTGTGTTGTAACAGAAACACGAATGATATACTGAATATCCACATGGATATGGAATATAGTGAGAGCGACACGGATTACTAGTAACGAGTGGTTATTTTATTGCCAAAAAAATGGAGAATCAATTTTTCAATGAGAAAAAGAACTATTTTTTTTTATGATACTTAATTAAGATTAACTATCATTAATCTGGATCGTTAGAAAAATCAGAACGAATGAGAAAAACATGGATAGAGAAAAAATTGACTCTTTATCTTCATTTCTACGGATCAGGCATTTCTGTTTCTGGAGGACAAATTGGTTATTTTATATTCATGGAGCAACGAATTATTGGGCCGAGCTGGATTTGAACCAGCGTAGACATATCGTCAACGAATTTACAGTCCGTCCCCATTAACCGCTCGGGCATCGACCCAGGAAGAATTAATTCTAGATTTATTGATAATCTACGATCAACTTCCTCCCTACCCCCAGGGGAAGTCGAATCCCCGCTGCCTCCTTGAAAGAGAGATGTCCTGAACCACTAGACGATAGGGGCATATACACCCGACCGTCATCATACTATGATAATCATCATCATAGTATGATAATACTATGAACAGTTTTTGGAATTGTCAATAGAATCTAATGGTATGACTAGATCCGAAGAGTCTTTCCTACTTTTATGTTATGATTCCATAGAGTTTTTTTATTTGATGGTTCTTGTATGAACCCCTATGCATATATGTAATGTACATATATACATATATGCAGACATATATGCATATGCAGACATATATGCATTAGACTCATAATGGAAAATTCATGAATTGAATAAAAGGGGCCCTTTTAACTCAGCGGTAGAGTAACGCCATGGTAAGGCGTAAGTCATCGGTTCAAATCCGATAAAGGGCTTTTTCCACTAAACTCAAGATTTAGTCTTCGTTTTTCAGCGGAGAACAGAGATATTTTTTTT